ATGTGAAATATTATAATAGTATTTAAATATGTGTTTAAGGGTGAGAAAAATTTTTTAGGGGCTTTCCTGTTTCCGGGGGGTTTTCAGGAGTTATAGCAACTTTAGGAGTTTTGGGGGGTGGGGGGGGTTTTTACGCGCAAAAGCCGAGGGGGTAGAATCTTATATAAGTTAGGAGTAGAGATACAGGTTATGCTCTTGGTATAATAATATGTGGCTTTTTGAAATACTAGTCTTTTTTATCACAAATATTTATTTCCTTACAGGCAGGACAGACATAAAAATGTTCCACCCAAGCGATTTGTTCACGTACACTCTGAGATGCAAGTGAAAGGAAAACAAAAAAGATTAAGCCCTGACCCTCTGGAAATGAGCGCTTGCATGCTGGGTGATAAAGTTTATGTATTTACACCATTAACTTATGCAAGGGTCGATGAAAGTGTAGGGAGTGTTTTGGCATTATGGCCGTGAAGTAGGAACCAAATGCCAGGAATAATTCACTGAGTGAAGCCCCTACGGTTTCTGTCTGACATCTTCAAGCAGGTGATATTGCCTCTGCAATATCATGGTGAGCCTTCACTATATCTGATGCTTGGACATGACGAAAATATTGAGGTTTACAGTAGTGCTTAGCCCTTGCTACACTCTCTGTTGGGGTTTGAGGGTTATTGGTGGAATAATATTGGCAGAAATTTCATGTTTTTGGTGGGAAATAACCGTGTATCTTATGTATTCGCCTTTGAATATGTAAGTTCTTGAGTGGTAAAGCTCAAGTTATGGTTGTAATACATGTGTGTTTCAATACATATAATGTATGTTGCTAATACATTGAATGGTCTGAATACATATATGTATTTGTTAAAATATTGTAATATGTCGTGTGTAACAGGAAATAGTTTAATGTAAGAATCCTAGCTTTGGGAGTTAGGGGCAGGAGTTAGAGTCTCCTTTTTCTGAGCAGTAGGGGGGATTTTAACCTCCGACGTCCGGTTTACAAGACCGGCGCTCTGACGCTGAGCTACTAGTGCAGGCTCATCCGAGCATTTTGTTTTCGACTCATCCTGCTAGAGGTGTAAAGACTAGGAATAGAAGGAAATAGAGGACTGAGGCAACTTGTCCAATAATAATGAAGGGGTGTTCAACTGGTATTCCTCCAATTCAGGTTAGGATCATGACGTCTGCAACGAGGGTTCAGAATAAGAACTGTGTAATTGGGCGGAAGGTTAAGCTTCGTTGCTTGGATGTGTGGAGGATTGGGACGACTATGAGAACAAGGATGGAGAATAGTAATGCTAGGACTCCTCCAAGTTTGTTAGGGATTGACCGGAGAATTGCGTAGGCAAATAGGAAGTATCATTCTGGCTTGATGTGTGGGGGAGTAACTAGGGGGTTGGCGGGGGTAAAATTATCAGGGTCTCCGAGCAAGTTTGGTGAAAATAAGGCTAGAGAGGCTAGTGCAGTGAGAAGTGCTGCGAAACCCAGGAGGTCTTTGTAGGAAAAGTAGGGGTGGAAGGAGATTTTGTCCGCATCTGAATTAAGGCCTGTGGGGTTATTTGATCCAGTTTCGTGGAGGAAAAGTACGTGGAGAATAAAAACGGCTGCAATGATAAACGGAAGGAGGAAGTGGAACGCGAAGAACCGAGTGAGGGTGGCGTTATCTACGGAGAAGCCTCCTCAAATTCATTGAACGAGGGTATTCCCTACGTAGGGTACGGCAGATAATAGATTAGTGATGACTGTTGCACCTCAGAATGATATTTGTCCTCAGGGAAGGACATAGCCTACGAAAGCAGTTCCTATAAGTAGGAGGAGAAGGACTACTCCAGTATTTCAAGTTTCTTTATATAGGTATGAGCCATAATATAGGCCACGACCGATGTGGAGGTAGATACAAATGAAGAAGAAGGATGCTCCGTTAGCATGCATATTACGGATAAGTCAGCCGTAGTTTACATCTCGGCAGATGTGCGCTACGGATGTGAAGGCGGTTGCGATGTCGGAGGTGTAATGTATGGCTAGGAAAAGGCCTGTTAGGATTTGAGTTGCCAGGCAGAGTGCGAGGAGGGAGCCAAAGTTTCATCATGCTGAAATGTTGGAAGGAGCGGGGAGGTCAATTAGTGAATCGTTAACGATTTTTAGGAGTGGGTGGGTTTTACGGAGATTGGCCATTAGGGTTCTTGTAGTTGAATAACAACGGTGGTTTTTCAAGCCATTAGTCCTGGTTAGAGTCCTGGCAGGAATTATGACCTTTATTATATATTTATTTTTGTTTTGTTTTGTTTTTGGATTAATTGCGGTTGCCTCTAATCCTTCGCCTTATTTTGCTGCACTCGGACTGGTAGTTGTGGCTGGAATGGGATGTGGTGTTTTGGTGGGGCATGGGGGCCCTTTTTTATCTCTTGTGCTGTTTTTAATTTATCTAGGGGGTATGTTGGTTGTGTTTGCGTATTCGGCAGCTTTAGCTGCTGAGCCATATCCGGAAACTTGAGGGAGTCGGCCGGTTACAATGTATATGGTTGCATATGTGTTGATTGTAGTTATGGTGTCTGGGTTGTTTTGGGGTGGGTGATATGAGTCTTCTTGAGGGTCGGCGGATGAGTTGGCAGAGTTTTCTGTGTTCCGGGGGGATATGGCGGGGGTTGCGTTAATGTATTCTTTGGGTGGTTGAATGTTAATCATCAGTGCTTGGGTACTTTTATTGACTTTATTTGTTGTGTTGGAGTTGACTCGCGGATTGAGTCGTGGGGCCTTGCGGGCTGTTTAGGGTAGAATGAGGAGTAGTATGACGATTAATGTAAGAAAAAAGATGGAGAGATAGGTTTTAACCATTCCTTGTTGGATATTGCTTGCTGTGGAAATAAGAGGAAGGTTAATAGAGGTGATGGCTTTAGGGCCTGTTTTTTCTAATCATGTTTGGTCTACTAGTTGGCTGGCAATTAGTTGGCCTAATACTAGGTTTAGTTTGGGGGTAAAGCGGTGAATAATTGCTGGGAAGAAGCCTAGTATATTGGAAAAATGGTGGGCTGAGAGAGTTGGTGTAGGTGAATACTGTTTGCTTGTGAGGGAAGCTAGCTCAAGGGCGACTAGTGCTCCGAGAATGGTTACTGTTAGAGCGGCTAGTTTTAGGATGGGAGGTATTGTTATGATTGGGGTTTTTAAAGGAAGGATGTTTGACGTAATTAGAAGGCCAGCGATAATGCTTCCTCAGGCTAGTCGTTTGATAGGATTAATTACTGCGGGGTTGTTTTCGTTAATAGGGGAAAGTGCATTGAATCGGGGGTGGCCCATTACCACAAAGAAAACAATTCGTATGCTATAGATAGCGGTGAATGAGGTTGCCAGGAGGGTTAGGATTAGGGCTCAGGCGTTAAGGTGGGAGGTGTTTAGAGCTTCAATAATGGCGTCTTTTGAGAAGAAGCCTGCGAGGAATGGGGTGCCGGTGAGGGCTAGGCTGCCAATGGTTAGGCAGGAGGAGGTGAAGGGGGTGAGGTAATGCATTCCTCCTATTTTGCGGATGTCCTGCTCGTCGTTAAGGCTGTGAATAATAGAGCCCGAGCAGAGGAAGAGTATCGCTTTGAAGAATGCGTGTGTGCAGATGTGAAGGAAGGCAAGTTGGGGTTGGTTGAGGCCAATAGTTACTATTATTAGTCCTAATTGACTGGATGTTGAGAAGGCAACGATTTTTTTGATATCATTTTGGGTAAGGGCGCAGGTAGCTGTAAAGAAAGTTGTAAGAGCACCTAAGCAGAGGCAGGTTGTTAGGGCGGTTTGGTTATTTTCCATGAGGGGACTCATCCGCACGAGGAGGAAAATTCCTGCAACGACTATTGTGCTGGAATGTAGTAGGGCAGAGACCGGTGTAGGGCCTTCCATTGCGGAAGGAAGTCATGGGTGAAGTCCAAATTGGGCTGATTTTCCAGTTGCAGCTACAATTAATCCGAGGAGAGGGTAGGTAAGGTCAAAGTCTTTGGCCGCGGTAAATATTTGTTGTATTTCTCATGAGTTAAAGTTTGTAGCTATCCACGCCATCGCAAAGATTAGTCCGATATCTCCGACCCGGTTGTAAAGCACTGCTTGTAGTGCTGCGGTGTTGGCGTCTGCTCGGCCGTATCATCAGCCGATTAGGAGGAAAGATATAATTCCAACACCTTCCCATCCAATGAAAATTTGGAATATGTTGTTTGCGGTAACTAGAATAATTATGGCGATAAGGAAAATTAGTAGGTATTTAAAGAATCGGTTTATGTACGGGTCTGAATGCATATATCAAGATGCGAACTCCAGAATTGATCATGTTACGTAGAGGGCAATAGGGGTAAAGATAATGGAGTAGTGGTCGAATTTTAGGCTAATGTTAATGTCGAAGGTGAGGGTATTTATTCAATTTCAGTTAGTAATAATTGTTTCTAGTCCTTGATTAAGGTAAATGAACAGGGGAAGGAGACTGACAAAGAAAGCAAGTTTTACTGCTGTTTTTACTTGTGTTAATGCTCATTCTGGGTTTTGTGGGCGGGGGTTTAGCGTGGTTAGGATTGGGTAAGCTAGGAGTGTAAAAATAATGATGAGGCTGGATGTTATTATAAGCGAGGTAGGGTGCATAGCTGCTACTTGGATTTGCACCAAGAGTCTTTGGTTCCTAAGACCAACGGATTAGCTGTTATCCTTTAGGAGCGGGCTCGAGTGAGCCTTGGAGTTCAACTAAGGTGACGAAGATTAGCAGTCTTCGTTGCTGGCGAGCCTCTCTCGGTGAATGAGAGGGGTTTAACCTCCAGTTTCTAGAATCACAATCTAGCGTTTTGGTTTAAACTACATTCACAGGCGGTTCATCCTCAGATGAGTTCTGGTTTAAGAATAAGAAGGATTAGAGGAAGAATATGGAGGAGAATGAGTAGGTGTTCTCGAGAGTGGGAGGGTTCAAGGGCAATGATATGTCCTGGGAGGGGGCCTCGTTGAGTTATTAGGAACATATAGAGGGAATAACCGGCGGTGATAAGTGTGCCTGCTCCTGTTAAAGCCAGGGTCCATCAAGATCAGTTGAAAAGGGATGTAATGATTATAAGTTCTCCTATGAGGTTTGGTAGTGGTGGGAGAGCAAGGTTGGCTAGGCTTGCAATAAATCATCAGGTTGCTATTAGTGGAAGGACTATTTGCAGGCCGCGAGCAAGGATTATTGTTCGGCTGTGGGTTCGCTCATAATTAGTATTTGCTAAGCAAAAAAGGGCGGAGGATGTAAGGCCATGGGCAATTATCAGAATCAAGGCCCCTGTGAAGCCTCAGGGTGTTTGAATAAGGATACCCCCTGCTACTAGTCCCATGTGGCTTACAGATGAATAGGCGATGAGTGATTTTAGGTCTGTTTGGCGTAGGCAGATGGATCCTGTTATGATTACTCCTCAGAGAGCGAAGATGATGAACGGGTAGCTAAGTTCTTTGGTTAGGGGCTCTAACATGGTCATTATTCGTATCATACCATAGCCCCCAAGCTTCAGGAGTACTGCTGCAAGGACTATTGAGCCGGCGATTGGGGCTTCAACGTGGGCTTTAGGAAGTCAGAGGTGGACGCCGTATAGGGGCATTTTTACTAAGAAGGCTAAGAGGCAGCCTGCTCATCAGAGTTTATCTGCATAGGTAGAGAGGGGGATAGGGTTTGAGTATTGGAGTGTGAGTAGTGAGAGTGAGCCTGTATTGTTTTGTAGGAGAAGGAGTGCAACAAGAAGGGGGAGGGAGCCTGCTAGGGTGTAGAAAAGGAAATAGGTTCCCGCGTTAAGACGTTCAGTTTGGTTCCCTCAGCGCGTAATAATGATTAGGGTGGGGATGAGGGTGGCTTCAAACATAACATAAAATATAATTACTTCTGTTGCCCCGAAAGCTAGGATAAGGAAAAATTGAAGGGAGGTTAATAGTGTGATGTATATTCGCTGGCGGCTGATTGGTTCCGAGGATGTGTGGTTTTGGCTCGCGAGAATTATAAGGGGAAGAAGTCAGCAGGTGAGGACTAGGAGGGGTGTGGATAAGGCGTCAGTTGCTATGTAGTTATTTAAGCAGGATCAGCCCGTTTCAGAGAGGTTTTTTAATCAAGTAAGACTGGCTAAGGCAATGATGAAACTGTGGGTCAAAGTAGTTGGTCACAGTCATTTGGCGGGAGTTAGTCAGGCTGTTGGTACTAGCATAAGAGTTGGAATTAAAATTTTTAGCATTGTAGTAGGTTAAGGCTTTGTAGGCGGTCTGTCCCGTGGGTTCGGGCGGTGGCGACTAGAAGAGCGAGTCCTGCACTTGCTTCACATGCTGAGAAGGCCAGTAGAAGTATAGGTGAGGCTGAAAAGCTAGTAGAATCTAGTTGAAGGGTTCAGAGGGACAGGGCAACGAAGAGCGAGAGTATTATTCCTTCCAGGCAGAGTAGGGCGGAGAGGAGGTGATAGCGATGGAATGCTAAGCCTGCTAATCCTAGTATAAATGTTGATGAGAAGGCGAAGTGAACAGGGGTCATATAGGTGATTATGGACTTTAACCATAAGCTTTTGAGCCGAAATCAAATATTTTAATTAAACTAATAACCTATTCGGCTCATTCTAAACCTCCTTGGATTCATTCATAGATTAATCCTAGGGTAAGTAGGGCTAGGACTAAGGAGGCTCAGAGGAAGGTCAGGATTGGTGTGTCTAGTTGGTCGCCTCAGGGGAGGGGTAGGAGGAGGGCGATTTCTAGGTCAAATAGAAGAAAAAGAATGGCAACTAGAAAAAATCGAAGGGAGAAAGGTAGGCGGGCTGACCCTAGAGGGTCAAATCCGCATTCGTAGGGTGAAAGCTTTTCGTGGTCGGGGTTTATTTGGGGGAGTCAGAAGGAGACGATGGCGAGGATGATTGATAGGAGGGTTGCGATTGCAATGACGGTAGTAATTAGATTCATTATCTTTCCTTGGACTTTAACCAAGACCGGGTGATTGGAAGTCACTTATACTATTTAATACTAGAAAGATTATGAGCCTCATCAGTAGATTGATACGTAGAGGAAAAGTCAGACGACGTCTACGAAATGTCAGTATCAGGCAGCTGCTTCAAATCCAAAGTGGTGGTCGGATGTAAAGTGGTGGCGAAGTTGGCGCATAAAGCAGACGGCTAGGAAGGTAGAGCCAATAATGACGTGGAGACCGTGGAAGCCAGTTGCGACAAAGAAGGTAGAGCCGTAGACTCCGTCTGCGATGGTAAATGGGGCTTCGTAATATTCTATAGCTTGGAGACACGTAAAATATCCCCCTAGAAGGATGGTTAGGGCTAGGGATTGAATTGCTTGTTTTCGTTTTCCTTCTATAATGCTATGGTGGGCTCATGTTACTGTCACCCCAGAAGCGAGGAGGACTGCTGTATTTAAAAGAGGGACTTCAAATGGGTCAAGGGCTGTAATTCCTGTGGGTGGTCAGCATCCGCCTAGTTCAGGGGTGGGTGCTAGACTTGAGTGGTAGAAAGCTCAGAAGAAGCCTAGGAAGAAAAGGACTTCTGAAGTAATGAAGAGAATTATTCCGTATCGAAGACCTTTTTGTACGGGAGGGGTGTGGTGGCCTTGGAATGTTCCTTCTCGTACTACATCTCGTCATCATTGAGCTGTTGTAAGGGTTACGAGAATAAGTCCGAGTGTTATTAACAGTGAAGAATGGAAATGGAATCAGATTGCTAGTCCTGAGGTTATTAATAGGGCACCTACGGCGCCCGTTAGGGGTCATGGGCTGGGGTCGACTATATGATAAGGGTGTGCTTGATGGGCCATTAGACGTTTTCTTGTAGATACAAGCTTAATAGAAGAACAAATACGTAGGCTTGAATTATTGCTACTGCCACTTCCAGTAGTGTGAGTAAGAATAGAAGAATGGTTGTTAAGATGGCTACTGTGGGCATAAGAGGGAGAAGAACGAATGCGGCTGTAGCAATAAGTTGGATGAGTAAGTGACCAGCTGTGAGGTTAGCTGTGAGTCGAACGCCTAGAGCAAGGGGGCGGATAAACAAGCTAATTGTCTCGATGATAATAAGGACAGGGATTAAAAGGGTAGGAGTTCCTTCTGGAAGGAGATGGCCAAGAGCATGAGTGGGTTGGTTTCGTATTCCAATAATGACTGTGGCGAGCCAGAGAGGTACTGCTAATCCTATATTGAGAGAAAGTTGTGTGGTGGGTGTAAAGGTATAAGGGAGGAGCCCTAACATATTAAGCGTAATTAAGAAGATTATTAAGGAAGTAAGCAGGGTTGCTCATTTATGTCCTCCTGGGTTTAGGGGAAGGAGAAGTTGTTGCGTAAAGCGGTTGATGAATCAGCTTTGTAGGGTAAGTAGTCGGTTATTTAGTCATCGTGCGGAGGGAGTTGGATAGAGGATTCAGGGAAGTGTTAAAGCAAGTGCTATTAGTGGGACACCTAGATAAACTGGACTTATAAATTGATCGAAGAAGCTTATTGCCAAGGTCAAGATCAGGCTTCTGTTTTAGGTTTTTCTGCGCTTTGAGGGGTTGGCTCGTTTGGGTATGTGTGGGACATAACCTTAGAGGGAAGGACTGTAAGGAAGATTAGTCAGGAGAAGGTTAGGATGGCGAATCAGGGCGCGGGGTTTAGTTGGGGCATATCGCTGAGGGTGGTTGGTAGTCACCAATCTTTAGCTTAAAAGGCTAACGCTTTGTACCGATTTAGCTTCTTAGCGAGGCGTCTTCAATTATTGATGATGTTCAGTTTTCAAAGTGTTCTAGAGGAACGGCTTCTACTACAATGGGCATGAAGCTATGGTTTGCTCCACAAATTTCAGAGCATTGACCATAGTATACTCCGGGACGATTAACGATAAAGGTGGTCTGGTTTAGTCGTCCTGGGACTGCATCGACTTTTACTCCAAGTGCGGGAACGGCTCACGAGTGAAGTACGTCTTCAGCAGAAATTAAGACTCGAACGGGAGAGTTTATTGGGATCACCATTCGGTGGTCTGCTTCTAAAAGACGGAATTGACCTGGAGTTAAGTCTTGTGTGGGAATTATATAGGAGTCGAATCCTAGATCTTGGTAGTCTGTGTATTCGTAGCTTCAGTATCACTGATGGCCCATGGCTTTGATGGTAAGGTGTGGGTCATTAATTTCATCTATAAGGTAAAGGATTCGTAGGGATGGAAGGGCAATTAGAATTAAAATTACGGCTGGGAGGATTGTTCAAATGATTTCGATTTCTTGGGAGTCCAGGATTAGTTTGTCTGTAAATTTAGCAGTTACTATAGCTACAATAATGTAAAGTACTAGTGTACTGATTAGGAAGACGATTATTAAAGCGTGATCGTGGAAATGTAAAAGTTCTTCTATAAGGGGTGAAGCTGCGTCTTGAAATCCAAGTTGGGAGGGATGTGCCATTAAGTTCAAGACACACGGGGGTTTAACCCGCAATTCTGCCTTGACAAGGCAGTGTAATGGCATTTTACTAGTGTCTTATGAAGAAAGTGACAGAGCGGTTATGTGGTTGGCTTGAAACCAATTGATGGGGGTTCAACTCCTCCCTTTCTCGTTAGTTTGAGCGAATTTGGACGAAAGCTGGCTCTTCGAATGTGTGATAGGGCGGTGGGCAGCCGTGGAGTCATTCCACATTAGTTGCTGTTAATTCTACTGAGAGAACTTCACGTTTTGCGGCAAATGCTTCTCAGATAATAAAGAGGAATATAATAACAGCAACGAGGGATACTAAAGACCCAAGTGAGGAGACCGTATTTCATAGGGTGTAGGCATCGGGGTAATCTGAGTATCGTCGAGGCATTCCAGCGAGCCCTAGGAAGTGTTGGGGGAAGAAGGTTAGATTTACTCCGGCAAATATTACACCGAAGTGCACTTTAGTTCATGTATCGTGTAGTGTGTAGCCTGTAAAAAGAGGGAACCAGTGGACAAAGCCAGCAACGATTGCGAATACAGCTCCTATTGAGAGAACATAGTGGAAGTGAGCAACTACATAATATGTGTCGTGAAGAACGATGTCTAGAGAAGAATTTGCTAGAACAATCCCTGTTAGACCTCCTACAGTAAATAGGAAAATAAATCCAAGGGCTCATAGTATTGGTGTTTCTCATTTAATGCTTCCTCCGTGAAGAGTGGCCAGTCAGCTGAAAACTTTTACACCAGTTGGGATGGCGATGATTATAGTAGCGGATGTGAAGTATGCACGTGTGTCTACATCCATTCCTACGGTAAACATGTGGTGGGCTCAGACGATAAAGCCTAGGAGGCCGATAGCCATCATGGCTCAAACCATTCCTATGTACCCGAAAGGTTCTTTTTTGCCGGAATAGTAGGCAACAATGTGGGAGATTATTCCAAAGCCTGGAAGAATAAGAATGTATACTTCTGGGTGGCCAAAGAATCAGAATAGGTGTTGGTAAAGGATTGGATCCCCTCCCCCTGCCGGGTCAAAGAAAGCGGTGTTTAGGTTTCGATCCGTGAGAAGCATTGTGATCCCAGCAGCTAAGACTGGGAGGGAGAGGAGGAGAAGGACAGCCGTGATAAGTACGGCTCAAACAAATAGTGGAATTTGGTACATTGAAACTGCGGGTGGTTTCATATTAATAATTGTAGTAATAAAGTTAATGGCCCCCAGGATTGATGAGACCCCTGCTAGATGGAGGGAAAAAATAGTTAGATCTACTGACGCACCAGCATGGGCGAGGTTGCCAGCTAATGGGGGATACACGGTTCAGCCTGTCCCAGCTCCGGCTTCTACTCCTGAAGAAGCTAAAAGTAATAGGAAGGAGGGAGGAAGAAGTCAGAAGCTCATATTATTCATTCGGGGGAATGCCATGTCAGGAGCTCCGATCATTAGAGGAATAAGTCAGTTTCCAAAGCCTCCGATCATGATTGGCATTACTATAAAGAAAATTATTACAAAGGCATGGGCGGTAACAATTACGTTATAAATTTGGTCATCTCCTAAAAGAGCGCCAGGTTGACTAAGTTCTGCTCGGATGAGTAAGCTTAAAGCTGTTCCTACTATTCCGGCTCAAGCACCAAATACTAGATAAAGGGTGCCGATGTCTTTGTGATTGGTTGAGAAAAATCAGCGCGTGATTGCCACAGGTAGGATGGCTGAGTTTTAAGCGGTGGATTGTAGCCCCATAGACAGAGGTTCGAATCCTCTTCTTACCAAGCTCTGAGGTGTATTTACATATGAGATTGCAAATCTTAAGATGCAGGCTAATTACCTGCCGGGGCTTTCCCCCGCCTATTATGCTTAGGCTAGGCGGGGGAAAGTAGATAGATGCTCGCTGGTTTGAGCGCTTAGCTGTTAACTAAGATTTTGCAGGATCGAGGCCTGCCTGTCTAGTGAAGGCTTTAGCTTAATTAAAGTGTCTGTTTTGCATACAGTTGATGTGGGTTAATGTCCCGCAAGTCTTATCAGGGACTGGGAGATTTTCACTCTCGCTTAGGGCTTTGAAGGCCCTTGGTCTGATCTTAACCTAAGTCTCTACAGGGTAAGGAGGGCTGTGATGGCAGGGGTAAGGGGGAGGAGGAGGATTGTAGCTGAAGTTGAAATGGCTAGTGGGAGGTTCAACTGAGGGGTGTGGAAGCGCCATGGTATAGTACCTGTTATATTGTTGGGGAATATCGTGAGTGTTATTGCGTAAGAAAGGCGCAGGTAGAAATACAGGCTCAGTAGGGCAGTTAGTGCGGCAATTGTTGCTAGGAGGGGTAGGTCCTGTTTTGTTAGTTCTTGGAGAATTAGTCATTTTGGCATGAAGCCTGTTAGTGGGGGAAGGCCTCCTAGTGAGAGGAGGATGAGGGGGGCTAAAGAGGTGATGATTGGTGTCTTGGTCCAGGAGATTGCTAGGGAGTTGACGTTTGTTGCTTTGTTAATTTTGAATACAAGAAATGTTGAGAAAGTTATGACAAAGTAGGTTAAAAGGGTTAGTAGGGTTAAGGAGGGGGAGAATTGGATGATGAGGGTTATTCAGCCTAGGTGGGCGATTGAGGAGTACGCTAGGATTTTACGAAGTTGTGTTTGGTTTAGCCCACCTCAGCCCCCAATTAAGGTTGAGGAGATGCCCAGGAGGATTAGGAGGGTGGGGTTGTTGGGTTGAAGTTGTAGGAATAGGGCAAATGGGGCAAGTTTTTGTCATGTGGAAAGGATAAGGCCTGTAGTTAAGTCTAGACCTTGGAGGACTTCGGGGAGTCAAGAGTGTATTGGGGCTAGTCCAATTTTAAGGGCTAGGGCTAGCGTAATTATTGTAGTTGGGACCGGGTGGGTTATTTGTTGGATATCCCATTGGCCGGTTAGTCAAGCGTTGGTTGTACTTGCAAATAGGAGTATGGCGGCGGCTGTGGCTTGTGTAAGGAAATATTTTGTGGTTGCTTCAACTGCTCGGGGGTGATGGTGTTGGGCTATTAAGGGGATGATGGCTAGGGTGTTAATCTCTAGGCCCATTCAGGCAAGCAGTCAGTGTGAGCTCGCGAATGTAATGGTTGTTCCTAAACCTAAACCAAATAATAGGATGGCTAAAATGTAAGGGTTCATTAGCAGAGGCAGGATTTTAACCTGCATGTTTGGGGTATGGGCCCAAGAGCTTAATGTTAGCTGACCCTGCTAGGAAGTGGTGTAGTGGAAGCACTAAGAGTTTTGATCTCTTCAGGTAGGGTTCAAATCCCTTCTTTCTAAAGGAGTTGGGGGGACTCTAACCCCCATGGTTCACTCTATCAAAGTGGTCCTTTACTTCAGGCACAGCTCCTTGAGGTTATAGTTGAGGGGGTAGGCCTGCGAATGCGATGGGTAGCGCTAGATGTCAGATGACGAGTGCTAGTGTAAGAGGGAGGAAGTTCTTTCAGATAAGGTGTATGAGTTGATCGTATCGGAATCGGGGGTAGGATGCTCGGACTCAAAGGAAAACAATGGATAGGAGGGCTGCTTTAGTTATAAGATTAATTGCAGTGAGTTCTGGAAGGGTTGGAATGTGTGAGGCCCCCAGGAATAGGGTGGCTGAGAGGGTGTTTATTAAAAGGATGTTGGCGTACTCAGCTAGGAAGAATAGTGCGAATGGGCCCCCTGCATATTCTACGTTGAAGCCGGAGACTAGTTCGGATTCTCCTTCAGTTAAGTCGAAGGGGGCTCGGTTGGTTTCTGCTAGAGTAGAGATATATCATATTGCGGCTAGAGGTCATGCGGGCATTACGAGCCAGATACTTTCTTGGGCGGTGTTGAAGGTTTGGAGAGTGAAGCCGCCTGTGAAGATGATAATGTTTAGGAGAATTAGGCCGAGACTGACTTCGTAGGAAATGGTTTGGGCTACGGCTCGAAGGGCCCCTACTAGGGCGTATTTTGAATTTGATGCTCAGCCCGAGCCTAGGATTGAGTATACGGCAAGACTTGATAGTGCTAAGATAAATAGAATGCCTAAGTTTAGATCAGCTACGGGGTAGGGGAGAGGTATTGGTGCTCAGAGCGTGAGGGCTAGCGTTAGCGCTAACATGGGGGCTAGAAGGAAGAGAACTGGGGATGAGGTGGAAGGTCGTACTGGTTCTTTAATAAATAGCTTAACTCCGTCAGCAATAGGTTGTAGGAGTCCATAGGGTCCTACTACATTAGGACCTTTTCGTAGTTGTATGTAGCCTAGGACTTTTCGTTCAATTAGGGTGAGGAAGGCAACGGCTAGGAGGACGGGGACAATAAAGGCTAGGGGATTAAGTAGGTGGGTAATTAATGCTGTAATCATAGTTAGAGAGAGGACTTGAACCTCTGTTTAAAGGGCTTAGGCCTTTTGCAATACGCCGGGCTCTGCCACTCTAACATGCCATTCTCTTAGGCACGGGGGCGTACCCTTTTGCCTAGTTTAGATGATTTCATTAGGTAAGGGTGAGGCGTGCCTAAGGTATGGGCCTCTTCTTTTCGGTCCTTTCGTACTAGAAAAGATTAACTTCATAGATAGAAACTGACCTGGATTGCTCCGGTCTGAACTCAGATCACGTAGGACTTTAATCGTTGAACAAACGAACCCTTAATAGCGGCTGCACCATTAGGATGTCCTGATCCAACATCGAGGTCGTAAACCCCCTTGTCGATATGGGCTCTAAAAGGGGATTGCGCTGTTATCCCTAGGGTAACTTGGTCCGTTGATCGGCGGAAGCCGGATCGTAAGAGGTCAGAGGTTCTGCTAGTTAGAGTTGTAACTCTTGCTTGTGGGAGTGTGGGAAAAAGGGTTTTGGGTTTGTTCTCCCAGTCCGCATGGGGGTTTTGTGCTGCCCCATGGTCGCCCCAACCGAAGACATTAGGACAGGGGGTCATTAAGTTCGGGCCTTTGTTAGGGGGTGTTTAACATGATCTGTCTTGGTGTCTAAAGCTCCATAGGGTCTTCTCGTCTTATGTATTTATCCCCGCTTCTGCACGGGGAGATCAATTTCATTGACTGGAAAGAGGAGACAGTTAAGCCCTCGTTATGCCATTCATACAGGTCTCCATTTAAAAGACAAGTGATTACGCTACCTTCGCACGGTCAAAATACCGCGGCCGTTAAACATATAGTCACCGGGCAGGCGGGACCTCTTATTCTTTGGTTTTGCAAGAGGCGATGTTTTTGGTAAACAGGCGAGGCTTGAAGAAAATGTTTGCCGAGTTCCTTCTCTTTCTTTTAGTCTTTCCTGGTGAGCACACCAGTGTAGGGTTAACGGTGCTAGCTAGGACGATTTTCTAGTTTTGTATTTGTGCGTTTGTCCAATGCCCTCTTTGCTTGGGGCCGTTATTGTTCGGTGGGGGGTCCGTTCCGATTTACACATGTGCTAGGAGAGAGGGTATAGCTCTCTTATTACTCATTTTAGCAGGGTCGCCCCCATGAATGCATGGGGAGGCTCGGTAATGTTAGGGGATTAAGATTTTGGTATCGGGATATAGGGAGGGAATATTATGTCTGAGCTTTAACGCTTTCTGTTGGGATGGCTGCTTTTAGGCCCACCGGAACATTTTTCCTTAAAAATTATGATCTTTATCCTTCTAGAAAAGTTGTGTCTTTGTTCAAAGGGGCTGTACCCCCTTTGACTAACTCTCGTGGTTTCTTTTGATCATTGGGTGGTTATTATTATATGAAGGAAGAAGCCAAGAGGCTGAACTTTTATCCAATTCCCGGGCAACCAGCTATAACTGAGTTCGATAGGTCTGTCACCCCTACTCGAAGCTCTTCCCACTCTTTTGCCACAGAGACGGGTTTGCCCTATAAATAGGCTGTCTTGGAGTAGCTCACACAGTTTCGGGGTTTCAAACTAAAGCTCTCTTTGCTTGAATGTGCTGGCTAAATCATGATGCAAAAGGTACGAGGAATAATCTCTGCTTTTTATGGCTTTACTGGTCTATTTCATCTCTCTTTCAGCTTTCCCTTACGGTACTTTTTCTATTGCGCCCTTGTGATCCTTTTCTGTCTCCCATACTTAGGAGGGAAAATGCTTTGTTTGTTGAGTTTAAAGTGTTTTTGGGTTTATTTATGTTTGCTTGTTGAGTTTGGTTGGTGGGGCTAGCTAATAGGCATCAGGACGATTCGATTTGCACGAATGACTTCTCAGTGTAAGGGAGATGCTTTCCTGTTTTAGCTACGTCCTGGTTTAACCAAGCGCACCTTCCGGTACGCTTACCATGTTACGACTTTCCTCTCCTTCGCGGTTGTTAGGGTTTAAAGAAAATTTTAGGTCCAGTTGCTTGGGGAGGGTGACGGGCGGTGTGTGCGCGCTTAAGAGCCGGCTTCAGCGGAACACTCTGTTTTCTGCTTACTGCTAAATCCTCCTTCAGCTGCATATTTCAATGTAGCATTCGTGTTCGCTGCGGGCAGCGAATGTAGCCCATTTCTTCCCCTCCCATTCACTACACCTCGACCTGACGTTCTGGGCTGTGCCGATTGCGCTTACTATTAGTCCTTCACAGGGTAAGCTGGCGACGGTGGTATATAGGCGGAAAAAGCTAGGGGGGGTGAGGTTAAACGGGGATTATCGGTTCTAGAACAGGCTCCTCTAGGTGGATGTTAAGCACCGCCAAGTCCTTTGGGTTTTAAACTAATGTTCGTAATTCCCAGGCGGATGTTTGATGTAGTAAACGATCAATGTTTAAGGCTAAGCATAGTGGGGTATCTAATCCCAGTTTGTTTCTTAGCTTTCGTGGGTTCAGGTTAGGTAAAGCCACTTTCGTAGTTGGAGTTCACTTCCTCGGAAGCGTATAACAGCTAGGGGGAGGTTCCGCTTTAGTAATATATTTTCCTTAACCACGCTTTACGCCGTTGTCTGTCAACTTGAGCCTCTCGTATAACCGCGGTGGCTGGCACGAGTTTTACCGGCTCTCTTAGCTTTAACTAAGTCAAGTTTTCACTTATGGCTTAATATTTATCACTGCTGGGTTCCCTTGGGGGTGTGGCTAAGCAAGGTGTCGTGGGCTACATGTATTGTGTGCCTGATACCGGCTCCTTGTGCCCGAGAAGGGTACTAAGGGCATCCTCACAGGGGGGCGGATACTTGCATGTGTAAATCTAGCTAAAGCTGACAGTAAAGTCAGGACCAAACCTTTGTGCTTGCGGGGCTTTCTAGGGCCCATCTTAACATCTTCAGTGTTATGCTTTAATTAAGCTACGCTAGC